ATTGCAATGGCTTCTTTATCTCTTTATGTTCAAAAAAACAAGATTTTTTAGATACAACAAGGACAAATCTTATATATATATATTTTTTTTCAAGACTTACTTGGATCATAACACGGATATCTATTTAGTAAAATATGGTATAATATGCGGCTTCCTTCGGGCATAAGCTCTTATGTATGTGTAAACATGATAAATGAATTATAACTATTTTCAAATAGATCGGAGAATTTCTGAAATGTAAAGTCAATATATCTATATGTATTAGGAAATCATATGAAAGGGATGTTATTATTTTAGTTTGGATCTAAGAAATTCGATGAATTATCCCTAAAGGTTCACATCATAATAGTGCTGGTTGATGAGAGTTACTTCGGAAACAAAAAAAAGTAAAAAAAAAATTATTTTTGTTATTCTCCCAATTCCAATAAAATGCAACTAGGTCTAGTTAGAGTATGAGTTGGCGATCAGAACGTATATGGGTAGAACTTATAGCGGGGTCTCGAAAAACAAGTAATTTCTGTTGGGCCTTTATTCTTTTTTTAGGTTCATTAGGGTTTTTATTGGTTGGAACGTCCAGTTATTTTGGTAGGAATTTTATATCTTTATTTCCTTCTCAGCAAATAATTTTTTTTCCACAAGGTATCGTGATGTCTTTCTATGGGATCGCAGGTCTTTTTATTAGCTCCTATTTGTGGTGCACAATTTCGTGGAATGTAGGTAGTGGTTATGATCGATTCGATATAAAAGAGGGCATAGTGTGTATTTTTCGTTGGGGATTTCCTGGAAAAAATCGTCGCATATTCCTCCGATTCCTTATGAAAGACATTCAGTCCATCAGAATAGAAATTAAAGAGGGTATTTATGCTCGTCGTGTCCTTTATATGGAAATAAAAGGACAAGGAGCCATTCCCTTGACTCGTACTGATGAGAATTTTACTCCACGAGAGATTGAGCAAAAAGCTGCTGAATTGGCCTATTTCTTGCGTGTACCAATTGAAGTATTTTGAAAAAAGGAACTGAAGAATGAATACTTTGCAAGAGATAAAAAACTCAAGAATCATCTTTTTTTCTATAGCATAACTTAACTGAAGTTTCTTCAGAACGCTTACTCGAGCCAAAGCAAACGTATATGAAACAATTCTAAAACGAAATTGTTTATGTCCACAATTTTTTTTATGCGTATGTAAATCCACTTAACTCAATTCAGTAACAAATCTAAATGATAGATTCATCATATATCAAAACAAAACATTTCATCATAAAGTAAAGAATTTTTTTTCTAAATATTTGATATTTTGATAGAACGGGAGTTCTTTCGTCTCGAAATCCGACTACTATTAATTTGAAGAGGGCTCTTTCTTATTCTATATTCTTTCTAAATTCAAGGACTAACCGCTGTACTGAATCACAAAAAAATCCGGAAATACATCGATGACTTGTAATAGAACTTATGCTTGATAGAAATATTAGTATCATATAGAGTCGACGAATGAGGTGCGTTCATTAAAAATTTTAAAATTCACAGACGAAAAAATGGCAAAAAAGAAAGTATTAATTTCCCTTCTATATCTTGCATCTATAGTATTTTTGCCTTGGTGGATCTCTCTCTCATTTAATAAAAGTCTGGAATCTTGGTTTACTAATTGGTGGAATACTAGGCAATCCGAAATTTTTTTGAATGATATTCAAGAAAAGAGTATTCTAAAAGAATTCATAGACTTAGAGGAACTCTTACGTTTGGACGAAATGATAAAGGAATACCCGGAAACACATTTACAAAAGCCTCGCATCGAAATCTACAAAGAAACGATCCAATTGATCAAGATGCACAACGAGGATCGCATCCATACAATTTTACACTTCTCGACAAATATAATCTGTTTCGGTATTCTAAGTGGTTATTCTATTCTAGGTAATGAAGAACTTGTTATTCTTAACTCTTGGTTTCAAGAATTCCTATACAACTTAAGCGACACAATAAAAGCTTTTTCTATTCTTTTATTAACTGATTTATGTATAGGATTCCATTCGCCCCACGGTTGGGAATTAATGATTGGCTCTGTCTACAAAGATTTTGGATTTGCTCATAATGATCAAATTATATCCGGTCTTGTTTCTACTTTTCCAGTCATTTTAGATACAATTTTTAAATATTGGATCTTTCGTTATTTAAATCGTGTATCTCCTTCACTTGTAGTGATTTATCATTCAATGAATGACTGAAAAGTGATCGAACGATCCAATTATAATATTTGTTACTTTGTACATAAGCAAAACATTCAAAATTGTACTTACTACCCATCCAAGGAATTCCTCCAATATTCCAGTAAAATTATTTATATTTAATATTTAAGTAAATAGCAAAATTATAGATAGGGAACTATACTAGCGACCTACCTAATTTTATTGTAGAAATTTTCGGGATCAATGATTGGACCATGCAAACTAAAAATACCTTTTCTTGGATAAAGAAAGAGATTACTCGATCCATTTCCGTATC